GTGATTTGCTATTTTATCTTCTTACCGGGTTTACTATTCTATTCAATAGAAGTCACTCATAATCATCCGGTTAGGATCGATCTAAACCAGCCCATTATGTATACGATTTAACATGCCAACCATTAAACAACTTATTAGAAATACAAGACAGCCAATAAGAAATGTCACGAAATCCCCCGCTCTTCGGGGATGCCCTCAGCGTCGAGGAACATGTACTAGGGTGTATGTGCGACTCGTTCGGATCATGGACTGGGACAAAGGAAAGAAAACAATTTTTCCAGTAAGAATGATCAGTACCGGTGAATAGGATAGAATGGAAGAACCCATTCACTATCTAAAAAGAAAAAATCTATTATATCCCTCTATTGTGTATGAAATTTATGGTTTCCATTGGTGCAAATCCAATCACTTCAATTTAAGATGAGAAGTAATTCCCCATTGATAGCAAATGGTTATCCATTAAGCGGGGGAAATCTTTTAAAACAGAAAGATTAGGTTCCCACTCTTGCAAGAACGGACTAAGAGGGTCAGCTACCCAGCTAACTTTTATAATTAAATACCGTTACTGTATAAGTAGATCTCATTGGGAAAGACCTATTACTGGATAATTCATGGGTAGAGCCAAAGAGTGTGAACTATACAAGTTACCAATAACATTGATTAAATGAAGTAAAGGGCTCCGGTGTATAGAAAAGACCTCACCGTTTAAGAAGTAACCATAGAAACGATGGAACCCACTATTTCCATTTCTTTATCCATTTATATTTTTATTTATTTACTATGTTTTTGATACCTAGTAGAATACAATTTCTTATTCCAGGTGAAATGCCTAGAAAAAAGAAAAAATCGTGGTCGGGAAGGTTATAGTAGCCAAAGCCATTGGAATTTTTATTTTATACATTGGAAAAATCCGTTTTGTTATTAATAGACTAGGAAGGGGGAAAAGAATAACTGAAAGAAAGGAAATCAATTAGTTATTCGTCAAAGTTTCATTTATTCAATGACCAGAATTAGACGAGGATATATAGCTCGGAGACGTAGAACAAAAATTCGTTTATTTGCATCAAGCTTTCGAGGGGCTCATTCAAGACTTACTCGAACTATTACTCAACAGAAAATAAGAGCTTTGGTTTCGGCTCATCGGGATAGAGGTAGGCAAAAAAGAAATTTTCGTCGTTTGTGGATCACTCGGATAAACGCAGTAATTCGTGAGAGGGGGGTATCCTATAGTTATAGTAGATTAATACACGATCTTTACAAGAAACAGTTGCTTCTTAATCGTAAAATACTTGCACAAATAGCTATATCAAATAGGAATTGTCTTTATATGATTTCCAATGAGATCATAAAATAAGTAGATTGGAAGGAATCCACCGGAATAATTTAAGCGGAGTCCCCCGGAGAATGAACTCCGGGAAGGTAGAGTAGAAATTCAATTAATATGATAAAATCTGATAAAATATAAAATAAAGTAGTAAAAATGAATGAATACCTTCAATAAAAAAAAAAAGATTTCTTCTTTATTTCTCGATTCTTTTTTTTTTTCTTACAACACGACAATCAAATCTGGATTCTCGAATTTTTCGAACAAAACATCAATTTGCGTTTGAGTTCGGATTGGAATTGAATTTTGATTCAATTGAAGAAATTGTAAGCCTATTTATTTCTGGTTCTAAGACCAGTAGTTCTGGCGGTCGACTCAGTTCTTTCAAATTGTTTCTCATTATTAAGAAAAGGTAACGAAGATAAAATACGAGCTTGTTTTATAGCAATAGTAATTAATCGTTGTTGTTTCAAGGTCAATCTATTCACTCGTCTCGATAATATTTTTCCTTGTTCACTAATAAATCGACTAATTAAACTCATGTTTCTATAATCAATTCGATCCCCCGATTGGATCGGGGGCAAACGCCTACGAAAAGATCGCTTGGATTTAAGAAAAGGTCGCTTGGATTTATCCATGGTTTGTTTAGTTTATTCCTTATCCCAAAAATCCTATTTCGGTCGGATCTAAAATGAATTAGAATTCAAAAATCGGATTTGGTTTGTTTCTATTTAAATATGTGTATATATTTTAATATATTATGTATATATAATGTCATTTTTCCCCTTCTTTGAAAGGGTGACACAAAGGCGTTCGGTTCGATCTATTTCTTTATCTCCCCATGAATCGTATGTTTGTGACAATAGGGGCAGAATTTTCTCAATTCCAATCGATTCGGCGTATTGTGTCGATTCTTTTGAGTAATATATCTGGAAATGCCCGTTGATGCCTTATTAACACCGTTTCGGACACAACTGGTACATTGCAAAATAACCGTTACTCGGACATCTTTACCCTTGGCCATGAACCTCCTTTTGATTTTTTATTTACTCAACTCTTCTATTTTCGATCCGAAACGAAGAAGAAGAACGAGAGGAAGAAAAAAATAGAAGTGACTAACTCGAAATCCAATTATGAAAGATTTCACTGCAATCAATAAAGAATAAGAATAAAGTA